TTTTTTCATGCCTTAAAAGAAACAAAAAAATGGGTTATTCAAAGTATTCTAGTTCTAAAAAAAATAATAAAAGAACTCTCAAAAATAAACCCAATTTTATTATTTGGATTCCGAGAAATATATGAAGTGAGCGATGTTGAAATTCAAAAAGAAAAAGATTCGAAAATTAGTAATGAAATAATTTACGAATCACCTATTCAAATTCAATGTACGAATTGGATAAATGATTCATTGACAAAAAAAAAAATACAAGATCTGACTGATAGAACAAACACAATCCTAAATCAAATAGAAAAAATTTCAAAAGACAAAAAAAAAAGATTTATATCCTCAGATAGAAATATTAGGTCTAAGAAAATTATTTATAATGATAAAAGATTGGAAGTGCAAACAAATATTTTGCAGATATTAAAAAGAAAAAATGTTCGACTAATTCGTAAAGTAAATTCTTTTCGAAAATTTTTAATTGAAAAGATCTATATAGATATTCTTTTATGCATTAAAAATTTTCCTAAAAAAAATACACCACTTTTTTTTCTTGAATCAACAAAAAAAATTATTAATAAATACATTTACAATAATCAATCTATTTCCAATGATGAAACAAATCAAGAAGGAATTGATAAAACAAAACAAAATAGAATTCACTTTATTTCAACTAGAAAAAAATCATTTTATAATATTAGTAATAAGAATAAGAACTCACAGATTTTTTATAAATTCTCTTACTTGTCACAAGCATATGTATTTTACAAATTATCACAAACTCCAGTTTTTAACTTCTCTAAGTTAAGATCTGTCTTTGAATATAACGGAACATCCTTTTTTCTTAAGAATGAAATAAAAGATTATTTTTTTGGAACAAAGGAAATATTTCATTCCAAATTAAAACATAAGAATTTCTCCAATTTAGAAATGAATCAATGGAAAAATTGGTTAAAGAGTCATTATCAATATGATTTATCTCAAATTAGATGGTCTAGTAGATTAGTACCAAAAAAATGGCGAGATACAGTCAATCACCACTCTATAGATCAGAATAAATATTTAAACAAATGTGATTCATACAAAAAAACGCGATTAATTAATTACAAAAAACAAACAAATTTGGAAGAAGACTCATTACCGAATCAAAAAAAAAATGTTAAAAAACAATATAGATATGATAATTTATCGTATAAATTTATTAATTATGAAGATAAGAAAAACTCATCTATTTATAGATTTCCAAAAAAAATAAATAATAACCAAGATATTTTTGATAATTACAACACACATAAACGAAATTTATTTAATAGGTTGAATAGGATAGTGAATACCCCTATCCATAATTATCTAGTAGAAGATAATATTATAGATAAGAACAAAAATATGATAGATAAGAACAAAAATATGGATAGAAAATATTTTAATTGGATAATTCTCAATTTTGGTCTTAAAAAAAAAGTCGATATTGAGGCCTGGATCAATATGGATATTGACACCAACAGAAATAAATATACTAAGAGTAGGACTAATAATTATCAAATAATTGAAAAAATTGCTAAGAAAGTTCTTTTTTTTCTACCAATTTATCAAAATCAAGAAATCAACTTATCCAATAAAAAAACACTTTTTGATTGGCTGAAACTGAATGAAGAAATACTAAGTTGTCCCATATCAAATCTGGAACTTTGGTTTTTCTCAGAATTTTTGATACTTTATAATGTGTATAAGATTAAACCATGGACCATACCAATCAAATTACTTCTTTTTAATTTAAATGAAAATCAAGGAGAAAAAGAATCTGCAGACCAAGCAGATTTTGAATCAATTTTTTCAAATCAAGAAAAAGCTGTTGAAGAAAATTATTTGGGATCAAAAAAGAAAAAAGATAAAAAACAATACAGGATAGAAGCAGAATTTGGTTTTTTCCTAAAAAGGTATTTGCGTTTTCAATTGAGATGGGATTATTTTTTAAATCAAAAAATGCTCAATAACATCAAAGTATATTGTCTACTGCTTAGACTGATAAATCCAAAAGAAATTACTATATCCTCTATTCAAAGGAGAGAAATTAATCTGGATATTCTAATGGTTCAGAAAGATTTCACTTTTACAGAATTGATCAAAAAGGGAATATTGTTTATCGAACCAGTTCCTTTGTCTATAAAAAAAGAAGGACAATTTATTATGTATCAAACCATAAGTATTTTGTTGGTTCATAAGAGTAAGCAAACAATTAATAAAAGGTACCGAGAAAAAGGTCATGTTGATAAGCAGAATTCAGATGAATTCATCCCAAAATATCAAAAGATAACTGGAAATAGAGACAAAAATAATTATGATTTGTTTGTTCCTGAAACTATTTTATCCCCCAGACGTCGTAGAGAATTGAGAATTCTAATTTGTTTCAATTCTAAGAATAAAAATGATATACCTAAAAACACAAGATTTTTTAATGGAAATAAGGCAACCAATCAAGTTTTTGATAAAAACAAAAAAGAAAAAAATAAACTAATTAAATTAAAGTTCTTTCTTTGGCCTAATTATAGATTAGAAGATTTAGCTTGTATGAACCGCTATTGGTTTGATACCAATAACGGCAGTCGTTTCAGTATGGTAAGAATAGATATGTATCCACGATTGAAAATGAATTAATGGTACATTTTTACTCTATTTTCTATACCCTGTTGGGTCGGGTCTATAAAGGCAAAGAGATGCATACATTGTTTTACATTCCATTCTGATAGATGATATTCATTTAATTTGAATGACATATCATATTAATTAGATCTCGAAATTAGATCTCGAAAGGATCAAAAAAATCTTCTTATTTTCATTTTTGTTATAAATTTTTATCTTTGGTGAGTGCAGAAAACCATCTTTTTTGATACCAAGTCGAATCCCAATAAAAAAAAATGGAAATTATTAACGAAATTAAGATAACGAAATTAAGATTCATAAATTATTAACGAAATTAAGATTCTTGTATATATCAAATTAAAATAAGTGGCATTATTATTATTGATCAATAAAAAAATCTATCACTAAAAAGAGAGCAAGTGAGGGGAGAGAGTATTTCATTTTATGGTAAAAAAATCATTAATCTCGGTTATTTCGCAAGAAGAAAAAGACGAAAACAGGGGGTCTGTTGCATTTCAAATAAAAAGCCTCACCGATAGGATACGAAAACTTTCTTCCCATTTGGAATTGCACAGAAAAGACTATTCATCACAGAGGGGCCTACGGAAAATTTTGGGAAAACGCCAACGGATGCTGTCTTATTTGTCAAAGAAAAATCGAATATGTTATAAAGAATTAATTAATCAGTTGAATATTCGGGAATCAAAAACTCGTTAATTTGAAATTTGAAGATGCATTTTGAATTATTTGATTTATTAGATCTTGAATTTTAATGAACTTATTTACGTTTTCAGCAATTCATGAAAGAATGAATCGAGGAAAAACCTATGAATATACCAGCTACAAGACAAGACCTCATGAAAGTAAATATGGGCCCCCACCACCCATCAATGCATGGTGTTCTTCGACTCATCGTTACTCTCGATGGTGAAGATGTTATTGACTGTGAACCAATATTGGGCTATTTACACCGAGGGATGGAAAAAATTGCGGAAAACCGAACAATTATACAATATCTGCCTTACGTAACACGTTGGGATTATTTAGCTACTATGTTCACAGAAGCAATAACCGTAAATGGACCGGAACAGTTGGGAAATATTCAAGTACCTAAAAGAGCCAGCTATATTCGAGTAATTATGCTGGAGTTGAGTCGTATAGCTTCTCATCTGTTATGGCTTGGTCCTTTTATGGCAGATATTGGTGCACAGACCCCTTTCTTCTATATTTTCAGAGAAAGAGAGTTAGTATATGATCTATTTGAAGCTGCCACCGGTATGAGAATGATGCATAATTATTTTCGTATCGGAGGAGTAGCGACTGATCTACCTCATGGCTGGATAGATAAATGTTTGGATTTTTGCGATTATTTTTTAACGGGAGTTACTGAATATCAAAAACTTATTACACGAAATCCTATTTTTTTAGAACGAGTTGAGGGAGTAGGCATTATTGGTAAAGAGGAAGTAATAAATTGGGGTTTATCAGGACCAATGCTGCGAGCTTCCGGAATACAATGGGATCTTCGTAAGGTTGATCATTATGAGTGTTACGACGAATTTGATTGGGAAGTACAGTGGCAAAAAGAGGGAGATTCATTAGCTCGTTATCTAGTCCGAATTGGTGAAATGACCGAATCCATAAAAATTATTCAACAGGCTCTCGAAGGAATTCCGGGGGGGCCATATGAGAATTTAGAAATTCGATACTTTGATAGAGAAAGGAATCCAGAATGGAATGATTTTGAATATAGATTTATTAGTAAAAAACCGTCTCCTACATTTGAATTGCCAAAACAAGAACTCTATGTGAGAGTCGAAGCCCCAAAGGGAGAATTAGGAATTTTTCTGATAGGGGATCAGAGTGTTTTTCCTTGGAGATGGAAAATACGCCCGCCAGGTTTTATCAATTTGCAAATTCTTCCTCAGTTAGTTAAAAGAATGAAATTGGCTGATATTATGACGATACTAGGTAGTATAGATATCATTATGGGAGAAGTTGATCGTTGAAATGATAATTGATACAAACGAAGTACAAGATATCAATTCTTTTTCTAGATTCGAATTTATTAAAGAGGTCTATGGAATTATATGGATCCTTATTCCTATTTTGACTCTTGTATTGGGAATCACAATAGGTGTACTGGTAATTGTATGGTTAGAAAGAGAAATATCTGCAGGAATACAACAACGTATTGGACCTGAATACGCCGGTCCTTTGGGAGTTCTTCAAGCTCTAGCAGATGGGACAAAACTACTTTTCAAAGAAAATCTCCTTCCATCTAGAGGAGATACTCGTTTATTCAGTATCGGACCATCCATAGCAGTCATCTCCATTTTAGTAAGCTATTTAGTAGTCCCTTTTGGATATCACCTTGTTTTAGCGGATCTTAATATCGGTGTTTTTTTATGGATTGCCATTTCAAGTATTGCTCCTATTGGTCTTCTGATGTCAGGATACGGATCAAATAATAAATATTCCTTTTTAGGTGGTCTACGAGCTGCTGCTCAATCGATTAGTTATGAAATACCATTAACTTTATGTGTATTGTCAATATCTCTACGTGTGATTCGTTGAGACATAAATTTTTCTCTATTCCTTCCTCTCTAGAAAAGGGGAAAAATGAATTGAGTCGATATTTTCATTTTTTTATTAATTATTTGGATTGATGAACTAAATCAGATAGTTATATGAGTGAAAGAAAACAGCTTATATATAAATTTGCTGTCAAAATATTGAGTCTCATTTTCTATGTATAAGAGTTAGAGAGTTGGGCGGAAATAAACAAAAATAAAAGAGACCATTTATCCCAAGATTGGTTGATTAGTCATCCTAACTTGAAGCGGGTTCAAAAGATTAACCATATTAATTTTTCACTATTACTATTGTTTATATGTATTCTCATACATGTATTACCATAACATAATGGATGATTGAACAAAAACGAGTGGATAGTTAGAAACACCAATATACGAAAAGGATTAGTAATGGCAATTATGGAAATTATCCAAAAGTATATTTCTGCATAATATACAAAGAATATTAATTGGGGCTTTAAGTTGGTAGAAATGATCAGGCAGTACTACCCACAATTCCAATCCAGAGTATGCTCCTATCCACGTATTAAATAAATGACTATTTGAAACGAAATAATCCTTTACTTGTATTTTCTAAGCCCTTTATTTCTCAGAAAAAGAAAGAAGAATAGAAAATATATATATATATAGAATATATATAGAAAAGAATCCAATTCCAATAGAAATTACAATAGAAAATAAAAAAAAAAAAAAAGATCTTTCTTTACTTTTATTCTTTCCTTTTTATATCCATATTCGCATAAATAGAATTCATATCATAATTCATAAAGGAATGTAATGTATAACGTAAGTGAAAAAAAAAAAGCCGGGTTATTTCTACTTTTACAAGGAGTATTTTATTGAAGAATGGAATTCTTACTCAACAAAAAAAAATTGAAATTTTTTACGAAAGTAAAAATTTTTTAAAGATAAAGAAAGGATGAGATCAATTCAGAAGTATTTTAAATTTGATTTATTATTTATTATTCAAATTGGAGTTCTTATTATTTATTAATAATTTATTATATTTATTCTTAATTATATTATTATATAAATATATATAAATATAAATATATATAAATATTATATATATATATATATATAATTTTCTTCCTTTGTTCTAAAATTCATATTTATATATATTTTATTAATATTTAAATATTTATAATATTTAAATATTTATATATATTTAAATATTTATATATATTTTTATTTTAATTTATTTTATATATATTATATATTTAATTATATTTAATTTATATATATTATTTATAATTTTTAATTATTAAAAAAAAAAAAAAAACATATTATTGTTAAACAATAACAGATAGAATTCAATTGATCTAATTCAGGATCGTATGATATATTTTGACCTTATCTATCTTATAAACATATCAAGATAAAATACCCGGTCCTTAGATTTATTTATGGTCCTCAAGGAGCCGTATGAGATGAAAATCTCATGTACGGTTCTGTACTAGCGATGGAAACAGTAATAGTATCATCGACTATAATTATCTAATAGTTCAAGTACAGTTGATATAGTCGAGGCTCAATCAAAATATGGTTTTTGGGGATGGAATTTGTGGCGTCAACCTATAGGGTTTATCATTTTTCTAATTTCTTCCCTAGCAGAATGTGAAAGATTACCTTTTGATTTACCAGAAGCAGAAGAAGAATTAGTAGCAGGTTATCAAACCGAATACTCGGGTATCAAATTTGGGTTATTTTACGTTGCTTCCTATCTAAATTTATTAGTTTCTTCATTATTTGTAACAGTTCTTTACTTAGGCGGTTGGAATATCTCTATTCCATATATATTTGTTTCTGAGCTTTTTGAAATAAATAAAACATATAGAGTTTTTGAACCAATAATTGGTATTTTCATTACATTAGCTAAAACGTATTTGTTTTTGTTCATTCCTATCACAACAAGATGGACTTTACCTAGGCTACGAATGGACCAACTATTGAATCTTGGATGGAAATTTCTTTTACCTATTTCTCTTGGAAATCTATTATTAACAACTTCTTTCCAACTCTTTTCACTGTAAAGGACTATCTTATATTCACAATTTGGATCAAACAAGAGAAATAAACAAACATAAAATTATTCATATATATATTCCCAATATGTTTTCTATAATAACTGGGTTCATGAATTATGGTCAACAAACAGTACGAGCTGCAAGGTACATTGGTCAAGGTTTCATGATTACCTTATCCCACGTAAATCGTTTACCCATAACTATTCAATATCCTTATGAAAAATTAATTACTGCGGAGCGTTTCCGCGGTCGAATCCATTTTGAATTTGATAAATGTATTGCTTGTGAAGTATGTGTGCGTGTATGTCCTATCGATCTACCTGTCGTTGATTGGAAATTAGAAACTGATATTCGCAAGAAACGATTACTTAATTATAGTATTGATTTTGGAATCTGTATATTTTGTGGTAACTGTGTTGAGTATTGTCCAACAAATTGTTTATCAATGACTGAAGAATATGAACTTTCTACTTATGATCGTCACGAATTGAATTATAATCAAATTTCCTTGGGTCGTTTACCAATGTCAGTAATTAACGATTATACAATTCGAACAATTTTGAATTCGCCTCATAAGTAAATCTCTTGATTTAAGATTCAAAAAGAAAATTGTGTATGTAATTGTGTATGTAATAAAATTGTGTAATGTAATTACTAAGATTCGATTTTGATCTAAAAGAATGAGGTTTTTCGTTTTCTTTGGTTAATACCTACAAATCTCAAGTATTGATTGATTAGTAAAAATCATGTCTTAATTTGGATTGAAAATCTATTAATTCATATATCTGAAATTATTTCAAAAACGAAAAACTATATATAATTTTTAGTTTTTGATAGGAATATTTTTTGAATCATCAATTTTTTTTTCTGGTCTGGTCTCAATAAGGGCATGAAAAACATTTTGATTTATTTATTTCTTATTTTACATATAATGGATTTACCTGGACCAATACATGATTTTCTTTTAGTCTTTCTGGGCTTAGGTCTTCTATTAGGAGGTATAGGAGTAGTATTACTTTCTAACCCAATTTTTTCTGCCTTTTCATTGGGACTGGTTCTTGTTTGTATATCCTTATTCTATATTCTATTAAATTCATATTTTGTAGCTGCTGCCCAACTCCTTATTTACGTGGGAGCTATAAATGTTTTAATCCTATTTGCTGTAATGTTCATGAATGGTTCAGACTATTCCAACGATTTTACTCTTTGGACCATTGGGGATGGGGTTACTTTGTTGGTTTGTACAAGTATTTTTCTTTTACTAATGACTACTATTACGGATACGTCATGGTACGGGATTATTTGGACTACAAGATCAAACCAGATTATAGAGCAAGATTTGATAAGTAATAGTCAACAAATTGGAATTCATTTATCAACAGATTTTTTTCTTCCATTTGAATTCATTTCGATAATTCTTTTAGTTGCTTTAATAGGTGCAATTGCCGTGGCGCGCCAATAATAAATCTATAAAATTAGCAACAGCAATCAAAATCAAATTTCATTTTGTGTTATCACATTTATTTTCCTTCAATTAAAATTCAAGATTGTTTATGTATAAAATAAAAAGATCAAATAGAAATTTTATTTTATTTGATCTATTACTAATAGTTTATTCCATACTTTTTTTTGATTCTAGTCAATTGAATCCGTCGAATTGTTGTTCATATTATATTGAAATGAATTGAAATTGATAAGGAGTTGATCAATGATGCTCGAACATGTACTTGTTTTGAGTGCTTACTTATTTTCTATCGGTATCTATGGATTGATCACGAGCCGAAATATGGTTAGAGCCCTTATGTGTCTTGAACTTATACTGAATGCGGTTAATATAAATTTCGTAACATTTTCTGATTTTTTTGATAGTCGCCAATTAAAAGGAAATATTTTCTCCATTTTTGTTATAGCTATTGCAGCCGCTGAAGCAGCTATTGGACCAGCAATTGTTTCGTCAATTTATCGTAACAGAAAATCAATTCGTATAAATCAATCTAATTTGTTGCATAAGTAGTATTAATCATAGAAATTAGAATATTGATAAGTTCGAATTAGCATATATTATACATAATAATGATCCGGTTTGCGAAAATGTAAGAAATCAAAGTATCTTGGCTCTTTCACATGAGTTGATTCAGAAGTAGGTAGATTAGTAGGTATATTGATTAAAAAAAATTCTGATAAATCATTGATTCATCTGGTGTCTAAATATATGATTCATTTACAAGTTTACTAGATCAAAATTTCTAATTAAAAAAAATTCTAGATACAATGTCACATTCAGTAAAGATTTATGATACATGTATAGGGTGCACTCAATGTGTCCGAGCCTGCCCCACAGATGTATTAGAAATGATACCTTGGGACGGGTGTAAAGCTAAGCAAATTGCTTCTGCTCCAAGAACAGAAGACTGTGTGGGTTGTAAGAGATGTGAATCCGCCTGTCCAACAGATTTTTTGAGTGTTCGAGTTTATTTATGGCATGAAACAACTCGAAGTATGGGTCTAGCTTATTGATCCATTCCAAAAAACCTACTCGAATACGAATACATTTTATTTTTTTTTTTTACCTTTACCGACAAAAACCCGTGCTCCAAAATATTGGAGCACGGGTTTTTGTCGGTCCAAGTGTATTTTATTTTTACCACGAATTACTTTCCTTGGTTAACGATAGTTGTATTTTTGCCAATCTTTGCGGGTTCCTTAATTTTCTTTCTTCCTCATAGAGGAAATAAGGTAATTAGATGGTATACTCTTTGTATATGTATAATAGAACTCCTTCTAACAACCTATGCATTTGGTTATCATTTCCAATTGGACGATCCATTAATCCAATTAATAGAAAATTATAAATGGATCAATTTTTTTGATTTTTACTGGAGATTGGGAATAGATGGAATTTCTATAGGACCTGTTTTGCTAACGGGATTTATCACTACTTTAGCTACTTTAGCGGCTCGGCCAGTTACTCGAGATTCCCGATTATTCCATTTCCTGATGTTAGCAATGTATAGCGGTCAAATAGGACCATTTTCTTCTCAAGACCTTTTACTTTTTTTCATCATGTGGGAATTAGAATTAATTCCGGTTTATCTACTTCTCTCCATGTGGGGGGGAAAGAAACGTTTGTATTCAGCTACAAAATTTATTTTGTACACTGCAGTAAGTTCTGTTTTTTTATTAATGGGAATTCTGGGTATTTGTTTATATGGTTCTAATGAACCAACATTAAATTTTGAAACATCAGCTAATCAATCCTATCCTGTAGCAGTGGAAATACTATTTTATCTTGGATTTTTTATTGCTTTTGCTGTCAAATTGCCGATTATACCCTTACATACATGGTTACCAGACACTCATGGAGAGGCGCATTACAGTACTTGTATGCTTCTAGCTGGAATCTTATTAAAAATGGGAGCATATGGGTTGGTTCGGATCAATATGGGATTATTTCCTCACTCTCATTCTATATTTTCTCCCTGGTTGATGATAATAGGCACAATTCAAATAATCTATGCAGCTTCAACATCTCCAGGGCAATATAATTTAAAAAAAAGAATAGCTTACTCCTCCGTATCTCATATGGGTTTCATAATTATAGGACTGGGTTCTATAAGCGATACAGGACTCAATGGAGCTTTCTTTTTTTTTTTTTTAAACAAAATTTATTTCGAAGTGAGGATTATTTCACTCTTAATAATTGAGTTTTCTATTTGTTTTTTACCCCCTTCCCTAGCGGGACTATGGACGCTAAGTTTAGGCCATGGAGAAAAAGTTGGCTAAATATCAAGCTTTTAGTTTTGACTCTAATTAATTAATCTCAAAATGTTCATTGGTTTCCATTTTTAGGTTTTTATCTAGATTTCCGTTGTACCAAAAATTTTTTTTAACCCTTATTGGGTGTCAACTTCCTCCAATCCTACCCCGGCTAACCATAATGACAAGAATATTAATTACTTTTGTAATGGCAATTGGTATGATATTAACTCCTATTTATTCATTATCTATGTTACGCCAGATGTTCTATGGATACAAGTTTTTAAATTTGAATACTCAAAACTCTTATTTTGTTGATTCTGGACCGCGAGAGTTGTTTATTTCTATCTCTATCCTTCTACCTGTAATAGCTATTGAGATTTATCCAGATTTCGTTTTCTCATTATCAGTTGACAAAGTCGAAGCTGTTTTGATTCCTAATTATTTTTTTCGATAGTTTTTATTTTTACTTATAAAAATAAAAAATAGGAATTCTAGTCTAAGCAGTAAGTATGTAAGCCATCGAAAACCCTTTTTGTAAAGGAATGGAAATGAAGTAATTCAAAGGGTTTTCGACGGCTTACATGAAGTTTTCTTATATAGACACTTAAGCTGTACTATCTTTGTTTTGAATTCGTCAAGTACTTTTTTCAAGATGTTAATGTAAATGAACCATAACTATGCAATCCTATTCCGAATAAATTTACCCCAAAATAACATATCCAAATTATAAGAAAACCTATCGAAGCTACAATTGCGGAATTTACACTTTCCCAATTTTGATTTGTTCGAGTATGTAAATAAATTGCAAATAGGGTCCAAGTAATAAACGCCCAAGTTTCCTTTGGATCCCAATTCCAATATGATCCCCATGCTTCATTAGCCCATACTGCTCCCGAAAGAATACCTATGGTTAAAAAGATAAACCCTAAACTAATAATACGATAACTCCAAAGATCCAATTGTTGAATTAATTGAAACCTGTAATAATTCCGAGAAGAAAGAAAAGAAATGTTTGGTAAAACATTGTTTTTTTCGCTAACGTATTGAATACTAAAAATCCTTATTAATTTTCGAAATTTAATGACTAGAAGGGCTAGTGATAATAATGATCCGCATAAAAGAGCCGCATATCCCAATACCATCATACTTACGTGCATCATTAACCAATGAGATTGAAGAGCAGGTACTAATATTTCGGATTGATGCATTTCAGTTAAAAGACCCGAAGTAGCAAAACCTTGGGTAAAAATAGCACTTGGCGCCGTTATTGCTTTTAAATTGAAATAGGTTTTATTTTTTTGTAAATATGGAACCATATGAATTATGGAGAAACTCCAGGAAAGAAAGATTAATGATTCATATAAATTACTTAATGGTAAATGTCCAAAATTAATCCAACGAGTAACTAATAATCCTGTTATACAAAAAAAAATAGTTATCATGCCCTTTTGAGACGAATCATATAGTCCTACGATTTCATCGACTAATAATGTTATTAAATGAATTGTAATTACAATTGAAACAACTGAAAAGGATATATGAGCTAAGATATGCTCTAAAGTTGAAAATATCATAAATTTTAAAAATAAAAAAAAAAAGGGGGGGAAGAACTCTTCTTTCATTATAGGAATGGAAATCGGGAATTGAATTCATTATAGAACTTTTTTTTTTTTATTTGAATTTTCTAGGACTTACTTTTTTAGAAGATGGCATGCCGCCACTCGGACTCGAACCGAGATGCTTTAGCACTGCTTCCTAAGAGCAGCGTGTCTACCGATTTCACCATAGCGGCTTGCTCGAAATCATAATAACTTTTTTTTATTCAATCGTCGAGATTAAAGTAGTCAATTCAATATTTTTTTTTAGGAAACATTCCAATTAATAAATAATAACTTGGTTTTAAATTATAGATTTTAACGTAATGTTTTCAATAGTTTTTATTTTTGTATTTAGATTTATTATTTACTTATTATTTACTTATAAGGGATATAAGGGATAAGGGTACCTGTTTTATTTAACTTAACAATACAATAGGTTTTGATAATTTATTAGTTTATGCTCGACTAAAATGTAATTCTTCGAACGTTATAGTTATGACTTCAATTCATGAATAGAACTCAAAAGAAATTTTTTTTTTTTTATTTTTTTTATTATTTACATTTTAAAATTTAGAATTTATTTCTCATTTAGATTATTTAGTTTATGAATCTAATATCTAATAAAAAATATGAATCATAATAAAAAACGGCCTGAATTTTTTGATGGAGAAATAGGATTTTCTGTATTACAAATTTAGTAATATACACAATAGATTCAGGGAATTATTTGCATAGCTTTGTATAAATTGTTAGGGATTTAGTTGTGTAGCGGATTTTTGTTAAAATTTAATAAACCGATTAAATATTGTTAAGTCTTGAGCCAGAATGTGCAAATAAAATAATGCAAATTCCAATTTAGATCATAATTGTACTGTATTTTCTAATGAAATAAAACTATAATTCTATTTTCAATTTATTGAATCGATGGGGAAAATAGGAATCCCCACAGCTTCGACTTTGTCAACTGATAATGAAATTAGAGAAATAAAATTAGAATTCTATTTTCAATTATTGAATCGATGGGGAAAATAGGAATCCCCATCCCAAAAACGATAAAATATATTAAAAAGAAAGGTGAAATCGTGTGCTTGCGTTTATTCTTTTTCAAACACAAAAGTAAAAGTACTATTTTAGAATTCTAATTCAGTAGACAAAAAAAAAGGATTCTACTATAAAAGCAAAACAAATTCAATTTAAGATTATAATTAGGTTAAAACATTAGAGAATCCAAAAAATTCTTTTTATTTATACATTCATTATATATTATTTTATTCTTATTTATTTTTTATTCTTAATTATATATTATTTTATTATTATATATTATTTTATTCTTATTTATTTATTATTTTAATTATATATTATTTTATTCTTATTTATTCATTCTTTTATTTATTCATATTCATTCTTATCTATTTTTTATTTAATTTTCATTTAATATCTAATATTAATATCTAATATCCATTTTTTTTTTTCAAATCAGACCAATTCAGATTATTTCAATCTTTGATTATTTATTTTTTGTATAAAAAAAACTTTTTGAACTCTTCGTAGAAAGAGATTTCCCTAATGAAAAAGCTTTCAATGCCGCCCAATATCCTTTCCTTTTCCAAATATTTTTACGAATCTTTTTTTTTGATATAGAAGTGCGTTTTTTTGGAACTGCCATTAAAAAATTAGAATAGGTTATTCATTTTTATAGTTGGATGTCAAAGACATTTAGTATTCAAAACCAATTGTTCGTTACTATTAATTATCTATTTATTTTTTTTTTTCTAACTTGTACTCCCTTCATATCATAAAAATATGAATATAGAAAAATCACATAAAATCTTACTAGTAACAAAAAAAAAGACAAACAAAAAGACTGTATCTTCCATGGAATTCAATTCATAATAAAAAAAAATAAAAAAAAAAAATTACTATCCATTTTACTATCAATTCAATTATCAATTGAATTCATTTAATTGGTCAGGCTCAAAAAAAGAGTCCATCTAATTTGAATTAGAAAATTGTAATGGGATTAGTAGTTAATCTAGTAGGTAATTTTCCAAAATAGATGATTTTCTAAAAACTATTTTAGGAATTCCTTCTTTAAATTTTCTGTAAAGTATGTCATTTTTGAGATATCATAACGTTTACTAAAAATACAAATGTATTTTATTACAAAAAAAGACAATCAATCAGTTTCAAAATGAATTGTTTAATGATTCTGAATAACCTAACTAAAAAAATAATAAATAACTTTTCTTTTCTGGGATCAATTATGGGTTCTTATCAAAAAAAAATACTATATTTTATATTTTGTTTTGGTGTAATTATTATTTATCCTTGCTCTATAGATATAATTTTTTGTAACTATAGTAACTATAAACTATAGTAACTATATAAATTATA